ATGAGTTTGGTTCCTTTGTATAGATCTTGGGGTGTAATGATTTTTGTTGTTAGTGTTTTCTTATGAAAGTTATTAGGTGTATGATTGTTTTTTTTGTACATTATATTTTCTGTTGCTCTTTTAATTAAGGAGGTTGGTATGGATAGTTCCACTTACATACATAATTGGGGATTTATTATTTTTATTTTAATGGAGTTATTTACTTTTGTTTCTTTATTCTTTGTTGCTCATTATTGTATGTCTGAGGCTGTTTCTAATGATGTAGCTTATATTTCTGAGTTTGATGAGTTTCCTTTATTAGGATCTATAATTTTGTTGAGTTCTTCAGTGTTAGTGACGGGATTTCATTTTAAATATGGGTTAAAGAATTGTGAGTGGTATTTGTTTTTTAGTATAGTTTTGGGATTTAGTTTTATAGTTGTTCAGTTTTTTGAGTTTAATGAGTCTTCTTATTATTTTGTAGACTGTCCTTATTATGTTGCTGCTTATTCAACGGTTGGTTTACATTTTTTGCATGTTTTAGGAGGTGTAATAGTTTTATTAATTGTTCTTTGTGTAGGTTATTCTTCCTTTAATTCATATTATGTGGAGATGTCTGTATGATATTGGCATTTTGTGGATTACGTTTGGTTATTAGTTTTTGCTGTGTTTTATTATCCTGTAGTTTTATGATTGCCGGGTATTCTTCTTTTCAGCTATAGGTTAGTTTTTAAACTATTAATTTGTGGTGTTAGTGAGTTGCTTTTGCAATAGTTGAAATTATGGTTTCGGTTGTTCGTGGGAAAGTGGTAGATTTACCTACTAATTTGTCTTTGAGTTATTATTGGTGTAGTGGATTTATGATTAGGAGTTTTCTGATAATTCAGGTTGTTTCGGGAGTGATTCTTTCTTTATTATATGTCGCTGATTCTGGATTGAGATTTGGTTGTGTTCTAGATTTAACTATGGAGAGTTTATTTGTTTGATTTATTCGTTATTTTCATATTTGGGGCGTAACTTTTATTTTTTTGCTTTTTTTAGTCCATATGGGTCGTGCTATTTACTATTCTAGCTATAGTAAGTTAGGGGTATGGAATGTTGGTTTTATTTTGTATTTAATGATGATGGTTGAGGCATTTTTGGGTTATATTCTTCCTTGGCATCAAATGTCTTATTGAGCGGCTACTGTTTTGACTTCGATTTTAAATAGAATTCCTTATTTTGGTCCGAGACTCTATAAGTTTGTTGTGGGTGGTTTTTCTGTAACCAATGTCACTTTGGTTCGTGTATTTTCTGCTCATGTTTGCTTGGCTTTTTTGATTCTTGGTTTATCGGTGGTTCATTTATTTTATTTGCATTTAGGTGGTTCTAATAATCCATTATTTATTTCTGGGGGTTATAGGGATGTTGTTTTGTTTCATAGCTATTATACTTCCAAGGATGGTTATGTTCTTGTTGCTTTATTGTTTATTTGTTGTTCTTTTTTAATGTATTTTCCAGATTTTGTGTTAGATGTGGAGAGATATATAGAGGCTGATCCACTGGTGACGCCTGTTTCTATTAAGCCTGAGTGGTATTTTTTGGCTTTTTATGCAATGTTGCGTTCTGTTGAGTCTAAGGTTGGTGGATTGGTTTTAGTTTTGGTTTTTTTGTTTGTATTATGATTGCCTAGTGTTAAAATTCCTGCTTGTTATAGTGTTTCTCGTCAATTTTTATTTTGGTTAATTGTGGTCCTCTTTATATTATTGAGTTATTTAGGGGCTTGTCATCCAGAGTTTCCTTATGTTTATATAAGAAAGGTTTCAAGTTTTCTTATGGTTATTTTTGTTTCTTTATATAAGGGGTTGTGGGCTTCCTCTTATAGGCGAAGAGATGTTACGTGATTGTTATAAGTGTTTAGGAGTGTAATTCTTTTTGGAGGTTTAATTATTTTGTTCAGTTTTATATTATCCAGTTCTCGTTTACTTAATTGTTTAATTGTGATAGAGAACTTTAATGTTATGTTGCTTTTTGTGTGTCTGGTTAGTCAGTTTGAGGAGTTTCGGATTATTTTTTTATCTTTGATGGTGATTTTTACCATAGAGGTTACTTTGGGTTTAGTTGTTTTAACTCGATTATGAAGTTTAAGTTCATTGATTGATATAGTTGGTTTATAGTAAGGGTTGTTTTTGGTTCTATAGTTGGGTTAATCTTATATAGTTCTTCTGGTGTGTCTTCTGTTTTAAGGTCTTGTGTTTTAGTTTTTGGAAGTTATTTTGTTTGTGATATGGTTGGGTTTTATTTGAGTTTATTGTCTATTCTTTTATTATTCATTCTGTTGTTTGTTTATAAATTTGTTACTGGTCGTTCTAAGTTTTATGTTTTTATAAGGGTAGTTTCTTCTTTATTATGTTATTGTTCGAAAAAAATATTTTTATTTTGGTGGTTTTACGAGGTTTCTATTCTTTCTCTATTGTTTCTTTTGATAGTTGAGTCTCCCTATTCTGAGCGTTATTTGGCTGGTTGATATTTAGGGGGTTATATTGTTTTGACGAGTTTACCCATGTTGTTGTGTCTTTTTTATTTTAGTTGTGTGTCTGGAAGGTTTTTTATGAGTGATTGGTTGACTTGTGATTATTTGAAGAGAAGAAGATTAAGTTCTGTTATTTTGGTTTTATTGGGTATTCTATTTGTTACTAAGATTCCCGTTTTTCCTTTTCATTCTTGATTGCCTATAGTTCATGCTGAAGCGACGAGGTTAGTTTCTGTATGTTTAAGTGGTTATGTTATGAAGTTGGGTATTTTAGGCGTCTGTCGGTTTTGTTGATGGGTGGCTCCTGATTATTTGTTTTCTTTATTTTATGTGTCTCTATCTTTTTTTTTTTCTATTTTATTCTTCTTGGTGGCTTCTTGGGAGTTAGACGGTAAGCGTTGGTTGGCTTTTTTGAGTCTTTCTCATATAGTTATATGCGTTGTATGTTTAAAAGGGGGTTTATATGATAGATGCGGTTTATTATTTGTTTATTCTTTGGGCCACGGTTTATCTGCTGGTTTAGTTTTTGTTTTATTATGATGGGGTTATGAATTGTCCGGTTCTCGTAATTGGATGATTTTAAAGTTTATATTTGGTGGTAGACTTTTTTTTCGTTTTTTGCTTGGTTTAGGTTTATGTACTGTTGCCTCGCTTCCTCCTATAGTTCAGTTTTTTGTTGAAGTTTCAATGTTGAGTGTGGTAAGAGGGTTTAGTGTATCTGTATTTGTCATATTTTGTTTTTACTTATTTTTTAGTAGATTAGTTCCTTTGTTTGTTTTAGGTTTATTGGTGTCGCGTCATTTTTGTTTTAGATATAACAGAGGTGTCTCTTTCTTAGGGTTTAGTTCTTGTTTATTATTTGTGTTGTTTTGGTCTTATATTTTATTTTTAGTCGCTTAGGAGGGTGTTTGTAGTCTGGTGTGTAGAGGCATGTTTCTTTTTGGTGGAAGTGGGGAGGTTTTCGACTGCAACAAAGTGTTTATTTATGTTGAAATTTTAAGAAAGTGAAAAATTTTGTAAGGGGGACCCCTTATAGGTTTGGATGATGTTTTTGAAATTGTTTCTTAAATGCGGGTTCTAAATTCTTGTTTTATGGTTGGGTTTATTATCTTTATTTTAGTTAGAATTGTTAATAACTTCAAAAAGAATTTTTATTTTTTGTATGAGGTGTGGTGCTTGTTTTGTTTACCTTCTTAGCTTAAATTATTTAAAGTGTTAGTTTGAAGAGCTAAAGATACTCTGATGTAGTTGGTGGAGTTATGGTTAATTGGGTGAAGGTGTAAGTTAAGTTTAAACTTTATGGTTCATGTTCATATAATATGCCTTTGGGCGTTGCCTTTTAATGTACAAGAGGGAGCGGATAGTTTGGGGTTTAGGAGTCGTATATTTTGGATTATGCGGAGTTGGTATTTAACTTCTCTTGTTATACTATGTTTGTTGCTTCTCGTTTAAAGGTTTTTTTTAGTTCATATGTTTTTCGTTTAGTTGGCGGTTTAAGTGATTGTTTTTATTGATTTGTTTTGTTGGTAGTTTTTAGATATTTTTTGTTGTTACGAATTCCTTATATATTCGATATAGGGGATTTTTTTTTTTTTTTGGTGGTTTTTATATTTCCTTTGTTTCTTTCTTTAATGTTTTCTCGTTTTTTTTCTGAGTTTCGCTGTTTTATTGCTTGTTTTGTTCCTTCTGGCACTCCCTTGTGGATTGCTCCATTTGTGTGTTTAGCTGAAACTATTAGGTATTTTGTTCGTCCTTTTGTTTTAATTATTCGTCCTTTTTTGAATCTTTCTATTGGTGCTTTTGGGGGCGCTTCATTAGGTTATATGTCGTTAAAGTTTGGTTCGTTGGTTTTGTTTTTTTTAGTTGTGTTGTTTTTTTATGAGGTCTTTGTGGCGTTGGTTCATTGATTCATAGTTTGTAATATTCTTTCTTTTTCTGTTGATCATTAGTTTTCGTGGCGTATGGTGTTTAATTTTTAGATTTTGTGGTGTTTTATTTTTTTCTTTTTTTTTATTATTTAGGGAGAACTTAGTTTTTTTTTGGTTGTTTTTAGAGTTAGTGGGTTTAAGTTTGATTCCTGGTTTTTTTTTTATTTATGGGGATGTATCTTTTTATACCTTGTTTATTTATATAGTGGTTTCTAGTCTTTCTTCTTCTTTTATGTTGTTGGGAATAATAGATTCGACATTGGTTTTTTTTTTTGTGTTAGGTTATTTGATAAAGTTTGGTGTTTTTCCCTTTTTTGGTTGGGTTTATAGGGTTGTCCTAGGTTGTAATAGTATAGTTGTGTGGTTGCTTTCTACTTTTGTTAAGGTTCCCTTTGTTTATATATGTTTCTTTCTTTGTGGGTTAATGGGTTATCTCTATGGTGTTGTGGCTTTATTGTGCGGATTTTCTTTTATGTTTCTTTCTTTTCTTTTTTGGATTTATAGGTTTAATTGACGTTGTTGTTGGTGTCACATGATGATTTCTTCTAGTTGTGTTCTGGTATTGATGTCTTTTGGTATTTCATTGGATTTGTTGGTTTGATTATATCTAGTTTACCTTGTTTGGTCAAGGTTGGTTATTTTTTTTTTGTTTTTTTGTGATTCTTTTAAATTTTCTTTGGTTTATGGGTTCTCTGGTAATTTTGTTAGATTTGGTTTATTTTTTTGATTTGGATATGTGTTTTTGCTTTTAACTACACCTATTTCTTTTTCTTTTTTTTATAAGGTTGTGGCTTCATTTTGTGTTTATTCCTGTGGTTGGTTAGTCTTATTATTGTGGGGATTTTATGGTTTAAGGGAGCAGTTTTTCTTTTTTAAGTATTTAATTAGTTCTTTTATTTCTAAGTTTTCTTTTAATTGATTACATTTAGTTTGGCAAGGTAGTTTAATTTAAAAATATTTGTTTTACACGCAGAAGATGAGGTTTTCTATTGTCATTTGGAAAATATTTTGACGACGTAGTTTAGGTTTTTAAAATATGTGTTTTGCAGGTACAAGATGGGTTTCTCGTTGTTGTTTTACATTCTTAGTTTATTTAGAATAGCAGCTTGTCGTGCTGTAGGTGGGAAATTTTCTTAGGATGTGGTGTTGTTGGTTAATTGGTTTTATCTTTTTTTGAGTAGATTTCTTTCTTTTGTCTTGATAATGGTTTTAGTTGCTTTTTTTATTTTGGCTGAGCGTAAGATTTTAGGTTATATGCAGATTCGAAAGGGTCCTAATAAGGTAGGTGTGTTGGGTTTGTTTCAAAGGTTTGCTGATCTTCTTAAGTTGATAGTAAAGTATAAGTACAAATTTTTTCAAGTTCGTAGATGATTTTCTTGGTTTAGTGTTTTTTTGTTGGTTTTTATTAGTTGTTCTTACTGTGTATTATATTGTACATGTTTTTCAGGTTTGACCAGCGTTAAATGATTTTTATGGTTTTTGGTTGTTGTTGGTTTAACTGGTTATAGCTTGTTAGGTATAGGTTGGGGATCTTTTAGTAAGTATTCGTTATTAGGTTCAATACGTTCTTCATTTGGTTCTGTGACTTTTGAGGCGTCTTTTATGTGTATTGTCTTGATTTTGGGTTTGGTTGTTGGTTGTTATGATTTGGTGGATTTGTTTTCTTATAATTGATTGATTGTTTTTTTGTTACCAGTTTGCTATTTTTTGTGATTGGTAGGTATTCTTTGTGAGAGTAATCGAACTCCTTTTGATTATGCTGAGTCGGAAAGGGAGTTAGTGAGTGGTTTGAAAATTGAGTACTGTAACGTTCCTTTTACTTGTCTTTTTGCTTGTGAATACTTAATTATGTATATTTTTTCTTGGTGTACTTCGGTCTTTTTTTTTGGGGGCGGGTTATTGATGTATATTTTGAGAATTTTTCATTTGGTATTTTTTATTTGGTCTCGTGCTACTTTACCGCGTGTTCGTTATGATTGCTTTGTTTCTTTTATGTGGAAGTGGTGTTTATTAATTTTAGTTTGTTCTATTTTTGTTGTTTTGGTTTAGTTTTCAGTTTATAGTTTATTAAAATATTGGTTTTGGGGATCAAAGTTCTCTATTTGAGTGGGCTGAGTTTGGAAGTCTGTATAGATTAAATTGTAAATTGTAAGGCTGTTAACCTTGAGATATGTTTTTTTACAGGCGGCTGATAGGGCTGCTTAGCAGGTTACTTTGATATAGTGATGCGTGGAGTTTAAAACTTTCGTCAGTAAAAGTCAAATTTGTGAGTAGCTTAAGTTAAAAGTTTAGGATTCTTACTCCTAAGATGTTTTGTTTATTTTGACCTCTCAAATTAGTTATGTTGTATGTTTTTTCTTGTTTGGTTTTATCTTTATTTATTGTTTTTTTAGTGGTCATATATAGTGTATACAACTGGAAATGAGGTATCGCGGATCGCGAGTTTGGTCGTGTTTGAGTAAGTCCTTTTGAGTGTGGGTTTTTAGGTAAAGTTTTGGTGGAGAAAGTTTTTAGATATACATATTTTGTTCTTTTAGTTTTTTTTGTTGTTTTTGATTTGGAGATTTCTTTGTTGATTAATATTCCTTACCAGGGTGTATTGTTTAAGAATTTTTTTTTTTTCTTTTTTTTTCTTTTTTTGTTAGTTGTGGGTTATTTTTTTGAAGTTAGAAAGGGTTATGTTTCTTGAAATTATTAGGTTTTATATTTTGTTTTTAGTGGGGGTTAAATAGTATTCGCTGCTAACGATTATTGGAGATTTGATTTTTTTCTCAACTCCTTAATAGTGAAATAGGTTATTTTTGACTGTGTGTTTTCAAAACATAAGGTGATATACTTATCTTTCGCTGGTTTAATGAGAGGCTTGTGTTCTTGATTGTTTACGTTAGATCATAAGCGTATCGGTATAATTTATACTGTGATGGGTTTATGAGGGGGGATGATGGGATTGTCTTTAAGATTTCTCCTTCGTTTGAAATTTACGGATCCTTATTATAAATTGATAGGTCCTGAAGTTTATAAATATGTTATCACCGGGCATGGGTTGGCTATGATTTTTTTTTTTTTGATGCCCGTAATTATAGGTGGTTTTGGAAAATTTTTGTTGCCCCTATTGTTAGGTATGCCGGATTTAAGTTTACCTCGTTTGAAAGCGTTAAGGGCTTGATTGATGTTACCTTCTGTGGTTTGTTTTGGTATAAGTTTATTTATAGGTTCTGGAGTGGGTTGAACTTTTTATCCTCCGTTATCTAGTGTTCCGTATGCCGGTGTGGGTGTGGATTATTTAATGTTTTCTTTGCATTTGGCAGGTTTGTCTAGTATTTTGGGTTCTTTGAATTTTATTACTACTGTTTTTTCTTCTATTTTTTCTCGTTTGTGTACTCGTATTTCTATAATTGTTTGGGCTTATTTATTCACTTCAATATTATTGATTTCTTCTCTTCCTGTTTTGGCAGCGGCAATTACTATGTTGTTGTTTGATCGTAAATTTGGTTCTTCTTTTTTTGATCCTATGGGTGGTGGGGATCCTGTTTTATTTCAGCATATGTTTTGGTTTTTTGGTCACCCGGAGGTTTATGTATTAATTTTGCCAGGGTTTGGTATGATTAGTCATATTTGTTTGATTTTTTCTAATAATGATTCTGTTTTTAGTTATCTTGGTTTAGTGGGTGCTATGTTTGCTATAGTTGTTTTAGGTTGCATTGTTTGGGTTCATCATATGTTTATGGTAGGAATAGAGTTTCGTAGTTTAATTTTTTTTAGTTCTACTACAATGATTATAGGTATTCCTACGGGGATTAAGGTTTTTTCTTGGCTTTATATGTTGCGAAGCTCTTGGTTTCGTGTATCGGATCCCGTTTTTTGATGGGTTGTCGGGTTTATTTTTTTGTTTACTGTGGGTGGAATAACAGGAATTGTATTGTCTGCTTCTGTTTTAGATAGTACATTTCATGACACTTGATTTGTTATTGCTCATTTTCATTATGTGTTGTCTTTAGGTTCTTATAGTACAGTTGTAATTTCTCTTATTTGATGGTGGCCGATTATTAGTGGATTGGCCTTAGATCCTGTGTTATTATATGCTCATTGATTTATTTCTATGGTTGGGTTTAATCTTTGTTTTTTTCCCATGCATTATACTGGAATTTTTGGTTTACCGCGTCGGGTTTGTGTTTATGATCCTTCATTTTTTAAGTTGAATTTAATTTCTAAATTTGGTGCGTTACTTTCTGTGATGAGTGGTTTTTTTCTTTTATTTATTGTTTGACATTCTTTATGTGCGGGGGACAGTGTTATTGCTGTTTATGGTACTTCTGCTATGGTTTTATATACTGTTACTTTGCCGTTGCCGCACCATGCTTTATATTTAAGTTCACCTGTTTATAATATTTCTCGTCCGGTTAGTTTTGAGTTTCTTCCGGTGCCGGAGGTTGATTAGATTGACGGTGTAGTGGAAGTGTAGTTTAGTTTAGAATGATACTTTTGTAAAGTATTGGTGTGTTTTGTCGCTTCTTAATTTAGTTTTTGGTTATAATATATGTTTCCTTTTTTATATTTCCTTTTGCATCATGATTTGTTGATTTTTTGTAGTTATTCTATTTTGTCCGAAGGAAGTCGATTTTTGGTGTACTTGTTAAGTAAGTGTGGTGTACTTAGGTTTCTATGGGTAATAGATTTTGAAAGTGTACTGAAGTAGTGATAAATTATTCGTGTCTTCTTATATCTGATTTGTAAACTTTTTTTTCATTTTAGGTTTCTTGTTATGATATGATTAATCGGTTAAGAGATTATTTTTTCATTTTTATGTTCTGGGATTAGAGGTTTCCTTGATTTGTAAGTTTGTTAAAAAAGTGTTTTTTGTTGATTTATCTTTATATTAGCTGTTTACTTTGAATTATATTTTTTTAATGATAGAATAAGTAGAATTGAATAGTTTCTTTTTTTTCTCGATGTTCGTCGGTCTGTTTATTAAAAACATTTCCATTTTGAAGTTTAAATGGTAGTTACCTGCCCAATGTTATTTTATTAATGGCCGCAGTATATTGACTGTGCGAAGGTAGCATAATTAGTTGCCTCATAATTGGAGGATTGTTTGAAAGGTTTGACTAGATGAGTATTAAGATGAGATCTTTGATTGAAATTGGTTGAGAGGTGCAGAACCCTCGTAAATTTAATAAGACGGAAAGACCCCGAGATCTTTATTTTGTTGAGTTTATTTGGGGTAAAGGTAAATTTTTTATTTGCTTTGTGATCCTTTATAGGGTTAAAGGTTTAGTTACCTCGGGGATAACTGTGTAAGAAATGATTAGAGATCATATCGATTCATTTATTTGCCACCTCGATGTTGACTTAGGGGTTCGTGTAGGCGCAGTAGTTTATGACGATGGTCTGTTCGACCTTTATTCCCCTTCATGAGTTGAGTTAAGACCGGCGTGAGCCAGGTCGGTTCTTATCTATTTTTCGGTTTGTTTAGTACGAGAGGAATTACATTCTTTTATGTTGAGCGTGCGCTAGTTGATAGGTTTACTTTGCAGAGGTAATTTAAAGGTTTTTTCCTTCGCGCTTTTTGTTTAATTCTGGCTATTGGAGAGTAATTAATTGTTTCCACATAAATGGTTTTTAGATTTTTCTTAGATGTTATTTATTTGAGGGTTTAGTGGTAAGAGCTTGGTCAATATGGGGACATAGATTAGGGCAATTATTCGGTTTACAGATGGATAATTCACAGTGCCAGCATCCGCGGTTATTCTGTTGTCTGACTCTTCTTTGTTGGTTAAAATAGATTTATTTTTATGAGCTAATAGCTGCAATAGGTGTTTTTAGTTTCTAAAATATGGTTTAAGGTGTAGTTTAGATGATTTGTTTAGGATAGGGATTAGAGACCCCTTTACTAAATTTGGAGTTTTTTCCATGGTTTCAACTAAAAGGATTTGGCAGCCGATGAATTTCGTCCGGGGGAGTGTGCTTCTTAAACAGATGGTACACTAATAAATTTTCCATTTTTATTTTAGTTAGTGTATATCCGATTTAATATTTGTGATTAGTTTTATAATGAATGTATATCTTAAATTTAAGTCAGGTCGATGTGCTGCTAATAATTTGGGTGATTGTGCATTACATTTTAAATTTGTGGTATGTAATAGCTTATATAATTTAGGACTCGGTAGTAGGATTTTTTAAGTTTGACTGTTCGAATATGATTTAGTTGGGGTACACATCGCCCGTCAGTTTCAACGGTAGTTGGGATAAGTCGTAACATGGTAACGGTTGGGGAACCAGTCGTTAGTTGGCCGGGCTGTGATATATTGAATTATCGGTAGGCTATTAAATGTTGTTTAATGCTAGTTACTATGATTTGGTTTTCTATACGTATTTTATTTCTTTGTTTATTCCTGTGTGAATTGTGGTGATGATGGGTTTGAATTTATATGTTAGTCGTCGTATGGTTTTAAAGGTTGAGAGAGAAAAATATTGAATAGAGTTTTGTTGAACGTTTACGCCGTGTGTCATTGTGTTTCTTGTTTGTTTTTTGAAAGTAAAAAATGCTGTGGAGACTGAGTATATATTTTCTATAGTTCCTAATCTTAGTATAATAAAGGCTATAGGTCATCAGTGATATTGGTCTTATGAAGATGTATTATTTGGGGGTTATTATGATTCTATGATGACTGATTTTGTTGGTAGCGTGGATAAGCCTCTTCGAATTGTTTATGGGAACTTGTATAAGCTTTTGGTGACTTCGGCGGATGTAATTCATTCTTTTGCTGTTCCAGATTTTAGTGTGAAGTTAGATGCTATACCAGGTCGTATTATTAGTCAGTTGTTGGTGCCGGATCGTTGTGGTATATTTGTTGGTTATTGTAGAGAGTTGTGTGGTGCTGGACATGCTTATATGCCTATAGTTGTGGAAGTTATTTCTGTTGGAAGTTAAGTCGCGGTTGGAATGTTAATTTCTTTAATGGTTGGTGTATATTTTTCTGTGATCTTTAGGTTTTCTTTTGTGTCACATCCTATTTATTACTGTTTACTTCTTTTGCTTAGTTCCTTGGATATTTGTGGGCTAGTATATATGTTTATGGGGTTTAGCTGATATTTAGTATTACTGTGCCTTGTGTATGTGGGGGGTGTCTATATATTATTTGTTTTCGTTTCGGTGTATAGACCTAAAACTTTTCTTAGGTCTGGAGTATATTGATGGTGAGTAGGGGCAGTTTTTGTGTTTTCTGTTTGTATATTTACTGGGTGTTTTTACAATTATACGGATAGTTTTCGTGAATACAGTCACTATTTATGTTCGGGGTTTGAGGGGTTTTCGTATATTTTACTCTGCTTGGTTCTTATACTAGGTTTTGTGTGTGTAAGTGTAATAGTTAATCGAAAGGACTCCTTTTATCGTTAGAGGTTTCTTATTAACTTAGTATAATGCAGTACGGAGGATTGTAGATCCTATGGTAAGAATTTCTTAGTTAAGAATTTTTAGAAGTGCCAGATAAAATGGGTTGGATTTAGGTTTCAATAATGGTTTTGAGTTCCCTTCTAAGGCAGATTAGGGTTAGTCCGGTGTTGATTTGAAATCAATTTTGTTATGTTTAAGTCATAAGTTCTGTTAGGGTGGTAAAAGTTACGATATGGGTGCCAGAAGTAAAATATGGGTTAGTTTTAAGCGCTAAAGATGAGTTTCTCCCCGTATAGAGGGGTGTGTTTAAGTATTTTTGACATTCTCTATAGGAGAGTCTGTGTTTCGGCCACAGGAGTTGAAGTTTATATTTCTGTCAAATGTGGTTTTAGGAGTAATTAGTTGTTTTCTATCTGGTTTATTGGGTTTATTAGTGTTATGGGTTTGAAATAGTTCTTTAGGTGTAGTAATTTCTTTTTTTCCATGGTCTTTTGGGTTAAAAGATTTGGAGTTTTTAGGTTGTTTTAGTTATATTACTGCTTTATGTCTGTTGATGCTTTCAATTTGTTCAATATTAGCTTTTATCTATTGTTTTCATTATTTTCATGGGGCTAGTGAGTCTTTAAGTTTATTTTATTTGATGGTTTGATTTGTATTAGTTATGGGTATATTAATGTGTAGAGGTTCTCTGGTTTCAACTTTATTTATGTGGGAGTATTTAGGATTTGTAAGTTTTTTGTTAATTTTATTTTATTCTAAATCTGATAGCGTTCGTGCATCGTTAATAACTTTATTTTCTTCTCGTTTTGGTGATGTTGGTTTATTTGTGTTGATTGCTTGTTGTTGGTTTGATTATTCTTTGTCGGTTTTTTTTTCTTTTTTTTTTTTTCTTGTAGTTATTAGAAAGAGTGCTGGTTTTCCCTTTATTTCTTGGTTGTTAGAGGCTATGCGTGCTCCGACTCCTGTTAGTTCCTTAGTTCATTCTTCTACTTTGGTGGCAGCTGGGGTGTGGTTTGTTCTTTCTTATGGTTTAGTTTTTGAGTCTGATTTTTATTTATTTTTTGTTTTTGTTTCTTCGCTTCTTACAATTATGGTTACTGGGTTGTGTGCTTTATTTTTTTTGGATTTGAAGAAGATTGTTGCTTTATCAACTTGTAAAAAAATTGCTTGGTGTCTAGTTTATTATGCTTGTGGTGATTTGGCCTTGGTTGCTTTTCAGTTGGTTGTTCATGGGATTTGTAAGTGTGTCTTGTTTATTTTAGTTGGTGACTTGATGAGATTTTCTGGTGGTAGTCAGTCTTCTGTGGGTGTTTATATGGTTCGTTATGGCGGTTCTTATTGTGTTGTTTTGTTGGTCTTTATTATTTTCAGTCTGTGTGGTGTTCCCTTTTTGGGTATTTTCTTTAGGAAGCATTTTTTTTTTTCTAGGTTGGTTGGTAGATTTTATAATGTTTTTTTGGTTTCTTTAGTTTTGTTTAGTTTGTTGCTTTCTTATGCTTATTCTTTTCGTTTGTCTTTATTGGTTTGTTCTTTGCTTCGTGGTCTTCCTTTTGGTTATTTTATTTCTTTTTTGTTTGTAGGATTGTTTGTTTTGTTGGGTACTATAGTTAGTTGGTTGGTGTTTGGGTGTTTTGAGGAGTATGTTTGTTTATCTTCTTTTTGGTCTCTTTCATTTTTATTAGTTCAAATTATTGGTTGTTTTCTTGGTTATTTTATTTATTCTTTACGTTGTGATAGTTCTTTTTGGTGATTTATATTATGTGGTAGCGATTCTTTGGTGGGTTTGTGTTATTCTTTTTATTCTTATGTTATAGGAGTTTCTTTGGTGGCTTTATATCGTTGGGAGGTTTTTTTGTTTAATTATTTAGGTCGTTTGTTTGGTGGCTTTGTGGGCGTTAGTTTATTTATTTTTTCTTTGAATTTTGTAGTTTTGGGTATTTTTTCTTATATTGTTTTTTGTATGTTAGTTTAAAGGATAATAGTGATTTCTTTTTATACTAGTTATTTGGTGAGTTTTAATATAGGTTTGGCTAGTGAATGCTAGCTCATGTGTCCTAGATTTGGTGATTCGAGTCTAGAAGATTTGTGGGGAGGCTTGTATATATTATAAGGTGACCTTATAATTATATCTTCCTCCTGGGTTGGGGATAGGGCTCGTAGAGTTTAGTGTAGTTTTTATTTAGTATCGATGTGGTGTAATTAGTGCATGGTAATTTTTCGTATTACAGGATTATAGGGTTAAACTTAGCTTCGGTAATGATATATTATGGTATCGGAGATATTATGTGGACTTATTATTGTTTGCCTTATTTAATTGAAATGTTAATATAGGTTTGGCTAGTGAATGCTAGCTCATGTGTCCTAGATTTGGTGATTCGAGTCTAGAAGATTTGTGGGGAGGCTTGTATATATTATAAGGTGACCTTATAATTATATCTTCCTCCTGGGTTGGGGATAGGGGATATCGATAGTATAATCTTAGTACTTCTTCTTTCCATGTAGAGGGTCTCCTTATAGGAGTTGATATATTTTA